GTTACATCCCGTACGAAAGTTAATAGTATACCACTTCTACGAATAGCTCGTAATGCTGCGTCTCTTCCGAGACCGGGACCTTTTATCATGACTTCTGCTCGTTGCATACCTTGATCTACTACTGTACGAATAGCATTTGCTGCGGCAGTTTGAGCGGCAAAGGGTGTCCCTCTTCTCGTACCCTTGAATCCACAAGTACCGGCCGAGGACCAGGAAACCACCCGCCCCCGCACATCTGTAACTGTGACTATGGTATTATTGAAACTTGCTTGAACATGAATAACTCCCTTTGGTATTCTACGTGCACTCTTACGTGAACCAATACGTACATTCCTACGTGAACCAGTTCTCGGTATAGCTTTTGCCATATTGTATCATCTCATAAATATGAGTCAGAAATATATGGATATATCCATTTTATGTCAAAACAGATTTCTTATTTGTACATTGAGCCCTTTAGTGGGTCTGATTATCCTTGTCTTTGTTTATGTCTCGGGTTGGAACAAATTACTATAATGCGCCCCCGCCTACGGATTAGTCGACATTTTTCACAAATTTTTCGAACGGAAGCTCTTATTTTCATATTTGTCATTCCTTATCTTAATTCTTTTTTGGTAGAAAATAAGTTTCTTGAAATTTTGCATCTCGAATCGTATCGAATAAAAATGACCTAATCTTTCGAATCCTTGTTTCGGAGTCGATAAATTATACGTCCTCTGGTTGAATCATAACGACTTACTTCAATTTTGACTTTATCTCCTGGCAGTATCCGTATAAAACTACGTCGGATCTTTCCTGAAACGTAACCTAGAATCAGATCTTCATTATCTAACCGAACTCGGAACATGCCATTGGGAAGCGATTCAGTAATTAAACCTTCATGAATCCATTTTTGTTCTTTCATTTCAGGTAAAGCCCCCCTGAAGTATCAATTAATGGAGGAAAGACGATATTAGACAACTCACCCCCTTTCTTTTTTTTTTTACAAATAGGAAGAGGTTTCGGATCCCATTTGGATATTAAATGGATTACCATATATAACACAAAATTTCTCCACCGATTCGTTCTAGTCGAGCCTCCCGGTCTGTCATTATACCCCGAGAAGTAGAAAGAATTACAATTCCCATCCCACCTAAAATTCTAGGAATTCGTTGAGAGTTAGAATAGATTCGTAAACCGGGTCTACTGATCCGTTTTAAATTTAAAAAATTTCTATAGGGTCTTTTCCCATTCCTTCTATGTCGAAGGGTTAAAACCAAAAAATATTTGTTTTTTTCTCGATGTTTTCTGACGTTTTCGATAAAACCCTCTCGGAAAAGTATTTTAACAATATTTTCGGTAATATTAGTAGATGCTATGCGAACAACTCTTTTTCTATCCATATCAGCATTTCGTATAGAGGTTATTATCTCAGCAATAGTGTCTCTACCCATGATGAACTAAAATTATTGGTGTCTCAAAATTGGATATAATCAACATGTTTTTCTTTTTTTTTTTTTTATTGATTTATGAATAGGAATTTTGCAAGGTATATGCGTGAGACACAATCTACGAATTAATCTAGTTCTTAATCTATTTCTTTCAAATACCCCAAAGATATCACGATCTCATTTTATTTTATAATACCTCGGGAGCTAATGAAACTATTTTAGTAAAATTCAATTGTCTCAATTCACGGGGGATTGCCCCAAAAATTCGAGTTCCTTTTGGATTTCCTTCTTGATCAATCACAACTGCAGCATTGTCATCATACCGTATTATCATACCGCTGTCACGTTTTAGTTCTTTACAGGTACGAACAATTACAGCTCTCACTACTTCTGATTTTTCTAGGGGCATATTTGGTACTGCTTCTTTAATCACAGCAACAATAACGTCACCAATATGAGCATATCGACGATTACTAGCTCCTATGATTCGAATACACATCAATTCTCGAGCCCCGCTGTTATCCGCTACATTTAAATGGGTCTGAGGTTGAATCATATCAAATTTTTTTTTATTCTTCCAATGCAAAGGATGAAGAAAATAAAAGAAATATTGTTTGTCCAAAAAAAGAAACCTGCGTTTTTGTTTCATCCCTAAGATTCATCTCTGTCGGTTCTACATTTTTATCCCGAAATAATAAATTGAGTTCGTATAGGCATTTTAGATGCTGCTATTAAAATAGCCCTTCTAGCTATATTTTCGGTTACTCCACCCATTTCATATAGTATTCGCCCCGGTTTAACAACAGCTACCCAATATTCAGGGGATCCTTTCCCCGAACCCATACGTGTTTCAGCGGGTCTTACTGTAACTGGTTTGTCTGGAAATATACGGACCCATATTTTTCCACCACGGCGTGCATTTCGTGTCATTGCTCGTCGACCTGCTTCGATTTGTCTAGATGTGATCCAAGCAGGTTCAAGTGCCTGAAGAGCATATTTACCGAAACAAATATGATTACCTCGATAAGATATTCCCTTCATTCTTCCTCTATGTTGTTTACGGAATCTAGTTCTTTTGGGGTTATAGTTGATGGTTGTTTCAGAATTCCATCTCTACTACAGAACTGGACGTGAGAGTTTCTTCTCATCCAGCTCCTCGCGACTAAAAGGATTCAAAATTGAATTTCAATTAATTTGAATAGATATTTGAATAGATAAGATATTAGTAGATATTAGAACATTTTTCTAAAAAAAAAATGTTTCTAATGTGCTAATAAATCTTGATTTTCTTTTGTCCTTTATCCAAAAAAAAGAAAGTTTTCGCGGGCGAATATTTACTCTTGCAATCTCTATTTCAGTCATTGATTTCCGGTTCATTTCGCCATCCCGATTAGTGAATCAGTAAGATTCATTTGTTCAATAAAATCTTTTGCATTCACAGGTTACATCGTTCCCACCGCTTCGTATTTAATGGTTAGGTCAGAATTCTACAACGGAGCTCATAATCTAATTTATTCTTGAGTCAACCTTCTTAGTCTTTATTGGCTCGAAGCTCTTGATTTTTTTCTTCTATAACTATAAGAAGGATTCATTTAATGTTTCATTATGGATGAATCAATTAGTATTGATGCTTTATTACACTGTCTTTTATGAGATGACTCATAGACCTTACATATTGGAATTCTATATCATTGATATTCTTTTTCTTTCTTTCTCTCATCCTTCCATTTATCCACACCTTTCTTCTGTATTTTGCTTTCAATTTAGAATTCAAGTTTATTCAAAAAAAATTCAGTTGCTACAAAGATATGATTGATTTCTCATATCTTGACTGGTTCTTTAGATCCAGATAATACGAAGTGATGAGTTGGTTTTCATACTACCGGGCTGGTCTTTTTTTAATCCTAACCCTAAAAAAAACCAACGAGTCACACACTAAGCATAGCAATTATATGAAAAGTTCAATCGAATTTTTATTCAACCCTATAGAATTAAGAATTCGAATTGCTTGCGTTGATTGGCCAGAAAAAGAATTAAAGTTTTCTTATTCTTCTTCCTTGTCTATAAAAATCCAAATTTTGATGCCTAATACCCCATAGATAGTCCGAACTGTATAGCAACAATAATCAATTTTAGCTCGAATAGTTTGTAGGGGAACTCTACCCTCTCTGATCCATTCGACACGTGCAATTTCTTTTCCGTCGATACGACCTGCAATTTGTACTTGAATTCCTTTTGTATCTGCTTGTTCAGTTAATTCAATAGCCTTTTTCATTGCTTTTCGAAATGAAACTCGATTCTTTAATTGTCCGGCTATAAATTCCGCAAGAATATTAGGGTTTCCATAAGGTTTTGCAATTCTTGTGATAGCAATGTTAAGTTTTCGGTTCACATAATGAAATTCTTTTTGTAGATTCATCTGTAATTCTTCGATTCCTTGCGGTTTACTTTCGATTAATAACTTTGGGAATCCCATAAAGATTATGACCTGGATCAAATCGATTCTTTTTTGAATCTCTATACGTGCAATTCCCTCGGCGCCAGAGGATATTCTCATATTTTTTTGTACATAATTTTTTATAAAATCTCTTATTTTTTGATCTTCTTGTAGACCCTCAGAATAATTTTTTGGTTGTGCAAACCAAAGAGAATGATGACTTTGGGTTGTACCAAGTCTGAAACCAAGTGGATTTATTTTTTGTCCCATACTACCCCACTACTATACATATTGTGATATACCATAGTTGTCTTTTTCCATCTAGGTTTTTTTAACGAATATAGTGATACAAATTCATATTCATCTAAAGATATATCTTTCACTACAATAGTTATATGGCAGGTAGTTCTTTTTATCGCATAGCTACGTCCTCGAGCTCGAGGTTTGAATTTTTTCGCGGTAGTACCTTCGTTAACCTCAGCTTTACTAATTATTAAATTGGCTTCGTCGGAACCCAGAATGGAACCAGCATTTGTTGCTGCAGAATAAACCAATTTAAAAATTGGATAACATGCTCTATAGGGCATGAGTTCTAGTATCATAAGTGTTTCCTCATAGGAACGTCCGCGAATTTGATCAATTACTCTTCTTGCTTTGTCTGCAGATATACATATATGTCGACCTAACGCGTATACTTCCGTTTTTTTCTTCCGTATGCTACCTAGCGGACGCAGAGGAGGGTAGTCTTCCGTTTTTTTCCTGTTTAGTATCCTATTTAAAAAATTTGACATAAGGTTTCTCTCCTACTAATGAATCATAAGTATCTATCCAGATTTTTTTAAGATGAGATTAACGACGAGATTTATTATCACTTTTTGCATGTCCTCGGAAATTTAAAGTAGGTCCAAATTCTCCCAATTTGTGACCTACCATACGATCTGTTATATAAATAGGCAAATGCTCCTTACCATTATGAATAGCAATCGTATGGCCGATCATTGTGGGTATAATGGTAGATGCACGGGACCAAGTTACTATTATTTCTTTTTCTGCTTTTTTATTAAGCTTATCAATTTTTTTTAATAGATGATTGGCTACAAAAGGATTTTTTTTTAGTGAACGTATCACAGCTT